TCCTGGAGGTATAATATCAACCACTTGACGTCCATCTGATGCATCAACTATGGTTATTTCATACCCCCCCTTTTCTTTACGTACTATTCTGCTTACTATACCGGCTGATGTAGCATTATAAACTGTATTGTTACTCTTGCTACCATCAGGATAAATCTGACCCCTTCCTCTGTTCCCACCTACATATATAGGATATTTTAAGAAGTGAACGTCTTTTTTCGTAGCAGGGTCGGGAGAAAGGATGGGAAAGACGATTTCACTATATTTCTGACCGGGAACAGGACCTATCACAAGAATATTTCTTTTATTAGGATGATAAGACTGAAAAGAAAGATTGCCCATCTTTTCTTTCATTTCGGGAGAAATACGATCGGGGGGGACTAATTCGAATCCCTCGGGTAAAATAAGAACAGCTCCCACATTTAAAGCTCCCTTTTTACCATTAGCAAGAACTTGTTTCAGTTGCATATCATAAGGAATTCGAACAACTGCTTCAAATACAGTATCAGGAAGTACAGCTTGCGGAACTTCAATATCCACGGGCTTATTAGCTAAATGGCAATTGGCACATACAATTCGCCCAGTCGCTTCTCGTGGATTTTCATAACCCTGCTGCGCAAAAATGGGATATGCATTTGAAATAGATGCTCGAGTTATTACATATATCATGATCGATAAAGAAATGGATCGAGTCATCTGTTCTTTTACCCAAGAAAAAGTATTGCTATTTTGCATAGTCCAATCATAGATCCCGGAATTTCTACAATAAATTCGATAGGTAGCTAGTAGAATTCCCTATCCACAAGTTTGCCATTGTATTGATCGTACTGAAAGAATTGTACTGGTGGAATATGGTATGAATACCTTGAACTGAAAAGGTAGAAGTATAAAAAATAAGTAAGATTTAAAACGATTTCTTTATACACGAAGCAAAAGTCTGATTTGATTGATATCAAGAGATCTAATGAATTCTTCATTCATTCATTGAATGATAAATTACTACAAGGGAAGGAGATACACGATTTAAAAAATGGAAGATCCAATATTTCACAATTGTATCTAGAATCACTGGGAAAGTGGAAACAAGACCAGATATAATTTGATCGTTCTGAGCCAATCCAAAATCGTTGTATATCGAACCAATCATTAGTTCCCAACCATGGGTCGAGTGGAATCCGATCCATAAATCAGTAACTAAAAGAATAGAAAAAGCTTTTATTGTGTCACTTAAGTTATAGAGAAATTCCTGAATCCAAGAATTAAGAATGAAAAGTTCTTCATTACCCAGAATAAAATAACTACTTAGAATAGCGAAACAGATTAGATTTGTCGATAAATGCAAAATTATATGGAAATGAGATTCATTGTGTCTTTTGACCAATTGTATTGTTTCCTTGTGCATTCCTATATGAAGCCCTTGCCCTTGTATATGTGTGCCCGAGTACTGCTTTATCATCTCGTCCAACAGGAATAGTTCTTCTAATTTCATAAGATTTTCTAGAACATTTTTCTCTTGAATATCATTCAAAAGGATTTCGGATTGCCTGGTATTCCACCAATTAATAATCCAAGTTTCTAGACTTTTATTAAATGAGAGAGAAACCCACCAGGGCAAAAAGAGTATAGGCACAAGATATGGGAGGGAAGCGAATGCTTTCTTTTTTTTCATTATGTATCTGTGATGTTAATGAACCTGTTTCATTCGTTGATTCTATCTTAGATTTCTATGAAGCGCGAGTTCTATAACAAGAGCCTATAACTCTAACAAGAACAAGGTATCGAATCTATGGGTCTTTTCCTATTTTTGTTTTTGTGTCAGAATTCAGTCTTTGTATCTAGACCAGATCCTTTAATTCTTTTATTTCTATTTCGAATTCGAAAGATTTCACTTTTTAATCGCAGTACGGGGATAGGGTATCAATTCAAAATCAGGGAACTAAAAGGAAGAATTCTGTTTTTACGAAAACAAAAGGTAAGATATTTGATGAATCTATACTTAACTTAGATTAGACTTCTTAATGAAACTTATTAGACCTTTAATTAGTATAAAAGAGTTAAGCTGGGGGCCATGTATATGCGTATATTTTGGTGTACAAATAGTTTATATTAATACTTAAATTCTTAATACTTATCTTAATACTTAATATATTATATATTTAAAATATATATATAATATATTTAATAATATATTTATATTTATATTTATATTTATATATTTATATTTTTCTTATCTTAATACTTAATATATTATATATTTAATATTTTAAATATTAATTTAATAATATATTTATATTTTATATATATATATATTTTTTTTTTATTCTTTATTCGAATTATATTTTCTTAGAATTGTTCCATATGCATCCTCCTGGTTTTTTTATTTGTATTTGAGATGTATAATGTATGTGAACTGCTGCCTCAACGGAACGGTAAAATAGAATATAGCATCCTTATGCCGGAATGAACATTTTTAAGAAGCTGCAGTTGTCTTAAAAAGATAATTAGTAAGTTCTTCTCTCATGCTGAGATTTCTTCTTCAGTTCATTTCATTCAATTGGTACGCGCAAGAAATAGGCCAATTCGGCAGCTTTTTGTTCAATTTCTCGTGGATTAAAATTATCATCAGTACGAGTCAAGGGAATGGCTCCTTGACCCCGGATTTCCATATAAAGGACACAACGAGTAAAAAGACCCTCTCCCCCCTCTATTCTGATTGATTGGATATCTTTCAGAAAGAAACGAAGGAAGATGCGATGATTTTTTCCAGGGAATCCCCAACGAAAAAGGCACATTATCCCTTCTTTTCTATCGAATCGGTCATAACCACTACCTAAATTCCATGAAATTGTGCACCACAAATAAGAACTAATGAATAGACCTGCGATTCCATAGAAAGACATCACGATCCCTTGTGGGAAAAAAACAATTTGCTGAGAAGGAAATACGGATATCAGATTCCTACCAAGATAACTGGAAGTTCCAACCACTAAGAATCCTAGTGAACCTAAAAAAAGGATACAGGCCCAGCAAAAATTACTTATTTTTCGAGACCCCGTTATAAGTTCTATCCATATATGTTCTGATCGCCAATTCATACTATACTAGATCCAGTTGCATTCGATTGGAATTGAGAAAATAACCCAAATAGATTTGACTTTTCTTGCTTGATTCCGAAATAACTTCCATCAACTAGCAGTATTCTGACATGAACCATTAGGAATAATTGGTTAGATACATTGAGTTTCTATTTCAAAGATTTTCAAAAAATATTTGCTGATCATTTTTAATTTAATTGATATTGATTAAGCTATAACCGCATATACATACATTAATGCATATATTATGCATCGGTATACATAACAATTCTTCCGTTTGTTTTCGGAAAGGCCACATATCATATATCCTACCATATTACACTAAAAAAGTATTTGTATGATGATCCAGCGTTGAAATAAATTGATGAGATTAGGTCCCATCATTTTTAGACAATCTTATTTCTTTGGACATAAAGAGATAAAGAAGCCATTGCGATTGCCGGAAAGACTAGGCCCACTAAAGGAACCAAAATAGAGGGAAAGTTAAAATCTATCATAGAACGGGTACCTCGATTTCATATTTGTACCTATTATAATTATAAAGATATCTTATGATGCGTCTACCTATTAGAAAAATATGAATATAATCTTAATATTCTTAATATTAAAGTACTTAATAATAAAAATAAATAAGTACAAGGAATGTAGAACTAAATGAAGTTTACCTATTCCTCTTTCTACACGAATATGTATGACAATCCACTTTCATAAATTTTATTCTTCTTTTCCCATCCTTAATTTTATTTATATCTTTTCCTTCAAAAAACCTTTGTTTGTTTTGAAAGAAAAGAATTTTTTATGAATTCGCGACTTTAACCAATCTTATACAACAAATAAAACAGGGATTCCTAGTGAAAAACAGGGGTTCTCGGTAAATAGAAATAACTTATATTCTATATTCTTTATTCTCATTCTATATTCATTCTTATATTCTTCTTAGTTTGATTATTCTTAGGTTGATTATTTGATTATATATTCTATATTTGAATTTGATTTGTTTTTATATTTTCTTTTTTTATATATTTTTTTATATATTTTTCGTTGTTCTATAATATGAATATGTCAAAAGTAGGGATAATTTTTTTTTATTTACCCGATTTCTCAAAAGGAGAAAGAGACTCTTTTTTATCTTGTCGATAGAGAGATGCTTATTCCTAATCAGGAAGGGGGGTAGAATAAAAAAATGGATTCGGGTAAAAAAGTAATTATCCAACTCTTACTACACTTATAACTGATGTCCCAAAAGAAAACACCATCTTCTTAGTTTTGTTTTTTTGATTACAATAAACTAAATGCTTATTCGCTACAAATAAAAATAACTGAACCTAGTGCTATACTTCCATTTTAAAATGAAGAATTTCAACCCCTTTTTAATTTAAAATTAAAATATTTTTTTTAATCTTGATTCAAGGGAAGGAAACCCTGTAGTTGAAATAACTCACTGAGAACACCTTTTAAAAGATTACGTGGTACGATTGGGTCGAATAAGCCCTTATGGAATAAATACTCAGCCGCTTGTGAACCGTCGGGTACTGTCTTTTTCAATGTTTGTTCAATTACTCTTTTGCCCGCAAACGCAATATAGGCATTAGGTTCAGCAATAATGATATCTCCCAACATACCAAAACTTGCTGTAACTCCGCCAGTTGTAGGAGATGTAAGGATTGATACATAGAATAACTTTTTATTTGATTGATAATCATATGAAGCAGAAGATATTTTAGCCATTTGCATCAAGCTCAAACTCCCTTCTTGCATGCGTGCTCCTCCAGAAGCACACACAATAATGACAGGTAGAGATCGATTAATAGCATACTCGATCAAACGGGTTATTTTCTCACCTACTACGGATCCCATACTACCTCCCATAAACTGAAAATCCATAACTCCAATTGCTATGGGAAT